TGGAAGAAGGAACCGAGAAGGAGGTATCAGCAACAACTGGTTTTATTGCGGGACAGCTCATGATGTTCATATCGATCTATTATGCGCCTCTGCATCTAGCATTGGGTAGACCTCATACAATAACTGTCCTAGTTCTACCGTATCTTTTGTTTCATTTCTTCTGGAACAATCATAAAAACTTTTTTGATTATGGATCTACTACCAGAAATTCAATGCGTAATCTCAGCATTCAATGTGTATTCCTGAATAATCTAATTTTTCAATTATTCAACCATTTCATTTTACCAAGTTCCACGTTAGCCAGATTAGTCAACATTTATATGTTTCGATGCAACAACAAGATTTTATTTTTAACAAGTAGTTTTGTTGGTTGGTTAATTGGTCACATTTTATTCATGAAATGGGTTGGATTGGTATTATTCTGGATACGGCAAAATCATTCTATTCGATCTAATAAGTATCTTGTGTCAGAATTGAGAAATTCTATGGCTCGAATCTTTAGTATTCTCTTATTTATCACCTGTGTTTACTATTTAGGCAGAATGCCGTCGCCTATTGTCACTAAGAAACTGAAAGAGAAAGAAACCTCAGAAACGGAAGAAAGCGATGTAGAAACAACTTACGAAATGAAGGAGACTAAACAGGAACAAGAGGGATCCACCGAAGAAAACCTTTGTTCGGAAGAAAAGGAGGATCTGGACAAAATAGATGAAACGGAAGAGATCCGAGTGAATGGAAAGGAAAAAACAAAGGATGAATTTCACTTGAAAGAGGCACGCTATCAAGATAGCCCAGTTTACGAAGATTCTGATCTGGAGACCCATCAAGAAAATTGGGAATTGGGAAGACTGAAAGAAGAGAAAAAGAAAAGAATGAAGAAGAAAAAGATTGACGTTGAAAAAGTTGAAAAAACTTTTGTTTCTTTTCTTTTCGATTATAAACGATGGAATCGTCCATTACGATATATAAAAAATTCTAAATTAGAAAATGCTTTACGCAATGAAATGTCACAATTTTTTTTTTTTACATGTACAAGTGATGGGAAACAAAAAATATCCTTTACATATCCGCCCAGTTTATCAACTTTTTCGGAAATGCTAGAACGAAGAATTTCTTTGTATATAATAGAAAAACTATATGACGAAGATCTTTATGATTCTTGGATTTATACTAATGAAAAAAAAAAGCGCAATTTGAACAATGAATTGAGAAGCCGAATCAAAATTATAGAAAAAAATGAGGGATCCCCTAGTCTGGATATGCTTGAAAAAAGAACCATATTATGTGATGATGAAAAAAAAAAAAAATGCTTACCAAAAGCATATGATCCTTTTTTAAACGGACCATATCGAGGAATGAGAAAAAAATTCTATTCACGCACAATCATGAATACTTATACAGATACAGAAGATTTAGTAGAATTTTTTTTTATAAATAAGATTCATGATCTACTTCTTAATGATTCCGTAAAACTTCACCCTCAATCATTTTTGAATTCTACAGAAGAAAAAGGAATTGATTCAGAAAGTCAAGCAAAATATTTGCAATTTGTATTTGATGTAATTACAACACATACAAAAGATCAAAAAAAAATGAAAAAGGAATCTGTTGGAATTAGAATAGAAGAACTCAGTAAAAAGGTTTCTCGATGGTCATACAAATTAACCGAGAATTTGTTGGAAGAAGAGGAAGAAGAAAATGAAGAAGCATTGGAGGAAGAAGATTTTTCGATTCATTCAAGAAGAGCCAGACGTGTTATAATTTCTAACGATAATGATCAGAATACCAATTTTTTTTCTATTTATAGTATTCATAATATTAGTAACACTGATAAAAATGATGATCAAATGGAAGAGGAAGAGGTGTCTTTGATACGTTACTCAAAACAATCGGATTTTCGCCGCAATCTAATCAAAGGATCCATGCGCGCTCAAAGACGTAAAACAGTTATTTGGAACCTCTTTCAAGTAAATGTACATTCCCCCCTTTTTTTGGATCGTATAGACAAAACATCTTTTTTTTCGTTTTTTGATATCAACGAAATGAAGAATCTCATTTTTAGGAATTGGATGGGCAGAGAACAAGAATCAGAACTAAAAATTTCCTATTTCGAAAATGAAGATACAAAAGAAGAAAAGGAGAAAGAGGAAAAAATATCTAAAAATGAACAAATAGAAATATCAGAAGCTTGGGATACCTTTATATTTACTCAAGTAATAAGAAGCTTGATGTTAGTAACCCAATCTTTTCTTAGAAAAAACATTATATTACCTTCATTGATAATAGCCAAAAATATTTTCCGTATGTTATTATTCCAAGTTCCCGAGTGGGACGAGGATTTTAAGGAATGGAATAGAGAAATGCATATTAAATGCACCTATAATGGTGTTCAATTATCAGAAAAAGAGTTTCCCCAAGATTGGTTAATAGATGGTATTCAGATAAAGATTCTATATCCTTTCTGTCTAAAACCTTGGAGAAAATCTAAGGCACGATCTCATCATAGAGATCTAATGAAAAAAAAAGGGAAAAAAACAAATTTTTGTTTTTTAACAGTCTGGGGAATGGAAGCGGAACTTCCCTTTGGTTCTCCCCGAAAACGACCTTTTTTTTTTGAACCTATTTATAAAGAACTACAAAAAAGAAAAAAAAAGGTGAAAAAGGAATTTTTACAAGTTCTAAAATCTTTAAATAAAAAAAGAAAACCCTTTCTAAAAGTTAGAAAAGAAAAAAAAAAGGGAGTCATCAAAATAGTTCGAGTTATCAAACTAATAATGAAAAAACTGGAGAAAGTAAATCCAAATTTCTTATTTGAATTGAGTAAAGAAAAAGTATATGAACCGAACGAAAACAAAAAAGATTTCAAAAGAAATAATAAAATTCTTCGTGAATCGTCCGTTCTAAATCGAATGATGAATTGGTTAAATCATTCACTAATAGAAAGAAGAATGAAAGATCTTTCTGATAAGACAATCAAAATAAGGAATCAAATTGAACGAACCGCAAAATACAAGAAAAAAAACGAACGAATTTATGATAATAAAAGATCGGGATCACATAAACATATTTGGAAAATATTAAAAAGGAAAAATATCCGATTAATGCGTAAATCACACTACTTTATCAAATCATTCATTGAAAAAATATACATAGATATTTTGCTATGTACCATTACCGTTTCTAAGATCAATGCACAACTTTTTTTTGAATCAACAAAAAAGATCTTTAATAAATCCATTTACAAAAATAAAATAAATCAAGAACAAGAAAGAATTGATGAAACAAATCAAAATACAATGAATTTTATTTTGACTATAAAAAAATTGTTTTCAAATACTGATAATACTAAGAATATCAATCAAAATTCCAATACTTATTGGAACTTCTCTTCCCTGTCCCAAGCATATGTTTTTTACAAAATATCACAAAACCAATTACTTAATAAGTATCATTTAAGACCTGTACTTCAATATGAAGGGAGCTATCCTTTTTTTAAGGATAATTTAAAAGACTATTGTATGATACATGGAATATTTAATTCCAAATCAAGACATAATAAAATTCATACGTATGGAATGAACGAATGGAAAAAATGGTTAAAAGGTCATTATCAATACGATTTATACGATTTATATCAAAAAAAAAGGTCTCGATTAGTACCTAAAGAATTGCGAAATAGAATAAATAAACATTGTATGATTCAAAATAAGGAATCAAACCAATTGGATTTATATAAAAAATACCAATTTCTTTATTCCATGAATAAAAATGACTATGCAGCAAATTTATTTATGAGTCAAAAAGACAAATGGAAAAAACATTATAGATATGATCTTTTATCATATAAATACATATGCCTCCCTAATTTATACATTTCTGGATCAACATTAGAAAGAAATGGGGACCAAGAAATTCCATATCATTTGAATACATCGAAACCTGAATCATTTTATGTATTGGTAAATATACCTAGTAATGATTATATAGAAAAAGGATATCTTATTGATAGGAATATCAATTTGGATAGAAAATATTTTGATTGTAGAATTCTTCATCTTTGTTTTATAAAAAATATTGATATCTGGACCGATATACATATTGGCATCAAGATTCAGAAAAATACTAAGACTGAAATTAATAATTTAAAAAAAATGGAAAAAAAAGATCTTTTTTATCCTACAATTTATCAAGAGATCAAACCATGCAATCAAAAAAGTTTCTTTTTTGATTGCATGGGAATGAATAAAGAAAGGTTATATGATACCGCATCAAATCATGATACTATATCCAATCTAGAAACTTGGTTCTTCCCAGAATTTGTGCTACTTTTTGATGTATATAAAATTCAACCTTGGATCATCCCAATCAAATCACTCTTTTTTCATTTTTCTAGAAATGAAAAAAGTAAAAACATTAACGTAAATTCAAAAAAATCATCTAATAAAAAAAAAGATCTTGAATTAGGAAATTTCAAGCAGGAAGAAAACGAACAACAGGTCCAAAGAAATCTTGTATGGAATCTACTAAAACAAAAAAATAAAAAAGATGTTGAAGAAGATTACGCAAGATTAGAAATAAAAAAAAACCAATATCAATATAAGAACAAGAATGAAATGGAACTAGATTTCTTTTTGAAAAAATATTTACTTTTTCAACTAAGATGGGCTGACCCCTTAAATAATAAAATAATGAAAAATATCAGGGTATATTGTCTCCTACTTAGACTGATAAATCCAAAGGAAATTGCTATATCTTCGATTCAAAGAGGTGAAATAGATCTAGCCGAAATGCTGATTCAAAAGGACCTAGTTCTTGCAGAATTGATAAGAAATAGGATATTTATTATTGAACCAATTTGTCTATCTATACGAAGGGGCGGAAAATCTATTATATATCAAACTATGGATATTTCATTGGTTGATAATAAGAAGAACCAAACAAATAAAAAATACACAAAAAAAAGAGATATTGAGAAAAGGGGGTTTGAAAAACCCATTGCACGACACAGCAACATATTTTTGAGTAGAGACAAAAATCATTATGATTTACTTATTCCTGAAAATATTCTATCTACCAGACGTCGTAGAGAATTTCGAATTCTAATTTGTTTCAATTCCCAGAATTTTAATGTTGTGGATAGAAATCCAAGATTTTGCAATGAAAACAAAATAATAAACTGTGGGCAATTTTTGAATGAGGACAAACATATTAATACAGATAGAAAAAATTTCATTAAATTCCAATTTTTTCTTTGGCCCAATTATCGATTAGAAGATGTAGCTTGTATGAATCGCTATTGGTTTGATACCAATAACAGCAGTCGTTTCAGTATGTCAAGAATACATATGTATTCACAATTCAGAATTAATTCAATTCCAATGAAAAATAAAAAAAATTTATAGTGGATTTCCTACATATCGTGTAACATATTTGGTAGATGAAAGCCAAAAAATATACACTGTGTAATATTCTAATATTCTAATACATGATACTGATTTCATAGTGTATCAATTTTCGCTAGGAAGAGCGGAATCCTTTTAAGTAAAAAAAGAAAGTGTTCTCTTTCGTGAATACATATATGTTTTGTATATTTGGATCAAATATACAAAACATAAAAACATAAACCACATAAATAAAAACCCAAAGTAGTATATAAATGAAATCCAATTTTGATGTATACTAGATGAAAATAACTGGCATAATAAATATTATTATTTTTCCTGATTGGTAAAATTCACAGAAAAGAAAGATAGAAATTTAAATTTATGATCAAAAATTCATTCATCTCAGTTATTACACAAGAAGAAAAAGAAGAAAATAGTGGGTCTGTTGAATTTCAAGTATTCCATTTCACCAGTAAGATACGGAGACTTACTTCACATTTAGAATTGCACAAAAGAGATTTTTTATCGCAAAGGGGTCTACGAATAATTCTGGGAAAACGTCAACGATTATTGACTTATTTGTCAAAGAAAAATAAAGTGCGTTATAAGAAATTAATGGATCAGTTAGATATTCGGGAACCAAAAACTCGTTAATTAATTTTGAATTTATTCTTTGAGTTTCTTATTATTTTCTTATTCTTATCCTTGTTCTTTTTTAATTATTTTTTTTATATTTTACATTTTAAGAAATTCATGAAATAATGAATTAAGGAAAAAAATATGACTGTACCTGTTACAAGAAAAAATTTTCTAATAGTTAATATGGGCCCTCACCACCCATCAATGCATGGTGTTCTTCGGCTGATCGTTACTCTGGATGGTGAAGATGTTATTGACTGTGAACCTATATTAGGCTATTTACACAGAGGGATGGAAAAAATAGCGGAGAACCGAACAATTATACAATATTTACCTTATGTAACACGTTGGGATTATTTAGCTACTATGTTCACAGAAGCAATAACAGTAAATGCACCAGAACGATTGGAAAGTGTTCAAGTGCCTAAAAGGGCCAGTTATATCAGAGTTATTATGCTGGAGCTGAGCCGTATAGCCTCCCATTTGTTATGGCTTGGCCCTTTTATGGCCGATATCGGTGCACAGACTCCCTTTTTCTATATTTTAAGAGAGAGGGAATTAATATATGATCTATTCGAAGCCGCCACAGGTATGCGGATGATGCATAATTATTTCCGCATCGGAGGAGTAGCTGCGGATTTACCTTATGGCTGGATAGATAAATGTTTTGATTTCTGTGATTATTTTTTAACAGAAGTTGTTGAGTATCAAAAACTCATTACGCGAAATCCCATTTTTTTGGAACGAGTTGAAGGAGTGGGCATTATTGGTGGGGAGGAGACAATAAATTGGGGTTTATCAGGACCAATGTTACGAGCTTCTGGAATCCAATGGGATCTTCGTAAAGTTGATCGCTATGAGTGTTACAATAAATTTGATTGGGAAGTCAAATGGCAAAAAGAAGGCGATACATTAGCTCGTTATTTAGTAAGAATCGGTGAAATGCAAGAATCCATAAAAATCATTCAACAGGCTCTAGAAGGAATTCCTGGAGGACCTTATGAGAATTTAGAAAACCGGCGTTTTCATAGGACAAAGAATTCCGAATGGAATAATTTTGAATATAGATTTATTACTAAAAAACTTTCACCCAATTTTGAATTGTTAAAACAAGAACTTTATGTAAGGGTAGAGGCCCCAAAAGGAGAATTAGGAATTTATTTAATAGGAGATAATAGTGTTTTCCCCTGGAGATGGAAAATTCGTCCACCCGGTTTCATCAATTTGCAAATTCTTCCCCAGCTAGTTAAAAGAATGAAATTGGCTGATATCATGACGATACTAGGTAGTATAGATATCATTATGGGAGAAGTTGATCGTTGAAATGATAATTGATACAACAGAAGTACAAACTATTCATTCTTTTTATAGATTAGAATCCTTAAAAGAAGTCTATGGACTCATATGGATTTTTGTCCCCATTTTAACCCTTGTCTTAGTAATCACAATGGGAGTATTAGTCATTGTGTGGTTAGAAAGAAAAATATCTGCAGCAATACAACAACGTATTGGACCTGAATATGCCGGCCCTTTAGGAATTCTTCAAGCTTTAGCGGATGGGACCAAACTACTTTTGAAGGAGGATCTTCTTCCATCTAGAGGTAATATTCGTTTATTTAGGGTCGGACCTTCTATAGGTTTTATATCAATTCTACTAAGTTATTTAGTAATTCCTTTTGGATATCACCTTGTTTTAGCAGATCTCAGTATAGGTGTTTTTTTATGGATTGCCTTTTCAAGTATTGTCCCCATTGGTCTTCTTATGTCAGGATATGGATCAAATAATAAGTATTCCTTTTCAGGTGGTCTACGAGCTACAGCTCAATCGATTAGTTATGAAATACCATTAACTCTATGTGTGTTAGCAATATCTCTACGTGTGATTCGTTGGAACATGAATTTTTTTTATCTCTTTTCTAGAAAAGAGATAAAAAATGAATTGAAATACAATAAAATAGAAATAGAATTCATATAATTCAATATTTAAATATGAATATGAAATAAAAGAATAAAAAAAATCTTTTTTTTTTTAACATTTCAATTCGATGAGTTAAACCAGATAGTTATATGAGTGAAACAAAACTGCTCCTCAATTTGCAGTAAAACAATAAAAATCTCATTTCCTAGGTACAAGAAGAAAATTGAAGTAAACATAAGTTGTTTACCCCAAGATTGAGATTATTTTCTTAGTCGTCATATCTTGAAGCGGATGCAAAAGATCAACTGTATTTCTCACTATACTGGGGATCAATCAAAAAGAAGTGGGCAGTTAGGAACACCAAAGTACGCAAAGGATGAGTAATGGAAATAATGTAAGGTATTAAAAAAAGGGATTTTTGCATAAAACTTTGCATAAAACGAATCATAATAAGGGCTTGAAATTGGTAGAAATGATCAAGCAGTACTTCCCCACGATTCCGATCTAGAGTATGCTACTATTCGCTGATTAAATAAATGACTATCAAGAACGAATTAATCCTTTATTTTCTTTCCTTTTTTTTAGTTTTCAGAAAGAAGAACAGGAACAAGACAAATAGAATGCAATACAATAATAGAATAAAAAAGAATAAAACGGGAATAATAATAAAATATTTTTTTCTTCATACATATGCATATGGAAATTATTATCATGATTCATTAACTAATGCCCAATTCTTTCTATTTATGAATAGAACCAGTATTTGATTGAAGGATTAAGTTATTGCTGAACAAAGATAATTTTTGATTATTTTCATTATAATATCATTATAAGGGATGAGATCAATTCGGAAGTGCTTTTTCTTATTCTAACAGACAGAATGTTATTGGTCGAATTGAGGACTCTCCAACCTCCAATTTCTCTTTACATTGTATTTACCTAAGGTCCAAGGAGAGCTATAATACTAAACTAGTCCTTACCTTACATTTCTTTGTGGCCATAGAGGAGCCGTATGAAGCTTAGGTTTCATGTACGGTTTTGGAATAGCGATGGGAGCAATGATGCTATCATCGACTATAATTATCTAACAGTTCAAGTACAGTTGATATAATTGAGGCACAGTCCAAATATGGTTTTGGGGGATGGAATCTGTGGCGTCAGCCCATAGGGTTTCTAGTTTTTCTAATGTCTTCTCTAGCAGAATGTGAAAGATTACCTTTTGATTTACCAGAAGCAGAGGAGGAATTAGTAGCAGGTTATCAAACCGAATATTCAGGTATAAAATACGGGTTCTTTTATCTTGCTTCTTACCTAAATCTATTAGTTTCGTCATTATTTGTAACAGTTCTTTACTTAGGTGGGTGGGATTTTTCTATTCCGTACATATCTCTTACTGAACTTTTTGGAATAAATAAAATGTTTAGAGTCTTTGTAATAGCAATTAGTATCTTTATTACATTAGCTAAAGCTTATTTGTTTCTGTTCATTCCTATCACAACAAGATGGACTTTACCTAGGATGAGAATGGATCAATTATTAAATCTTGGATGGAAATTTCTTTTACCTATTTCTCTAGGTAATCTATTATTGACAACTTCTTTTCAACTTGTTTCACTATAAACTATAAATAAAAATAAGAAATTAAGAGAAAACAATAATGAATATTCTATATTCATAACTTATCTAAACCAAGAGAAAGAAACATAAATTTTATTCATGGATATCTAAAATATGTTACCTATGGTTACTGGGTTCATGAATTATGGCAAACAAACAATACGAGCCGCAAGGTACATTGGACAAAGTTTCATAATTACCTTATCCCATACAAATCGTTTACCTGTAACTATTCAATATCCTTATGAAAAATCAATCACATCAGAGCGTTTTCGTGGTCGAATCCACTTTGAATTTGATAAATGTATTGCTTGTGAAGTATGTGTTCGCGTATGTCCAATAGACCTTCCCATTGTTGATTGGAAATTTGAAAAAGATATTAAGAAAAAACAATTGCTTCATTATAGTATTGATTTTGGTGTCTGTATATTTTGCGGTAACTGTGTCGAGTATTGTCCAACAAACTGTTTATCGATGACTGAAGAATATGAGCTTTCCACTTATGATCGTCACGAATTGAATTATAATCAAATTTCTTTAGGTCGGTTACCAATCTCAATAATTGGAGATTACACAATTCAAACAGTTATGGATTCAACAAATCAAATGAAAAAATAAAAACCCCTTGCTTGGTTCAAGAACGATTACCAATTACTAAGATTTGGCTTGGAATAAAGTAAGTAGGATTAGCCAAATAACTTTATTTTATCTATCTAATGATATTCATTTTTTTTTCATTCAATTAGGAAGGTATCATATAAAAAAATAGTTCCTTTCCTGGACCCTTAGTAAGGTCATGAAATATTTCGACTGATTTATTTATCTTTTCTTTCATAATGGATTTACCTGGACCAATACATGATATTCTTGTAGTATTTCTGGGATCAGTTCTTATATTAGGAGGTCTGGGAGTAGTATTACTTACCAATCCCATCGATTCTGCCTTTTCATTGGGATTGGTTCTTGTTTGTATATCCTTATTCTATATTTCATTGAATTCCTATTTTGTAGCTGCCGCGCAGTTCCTTATTTATGTGGGAGCCATAAATGTATTAATCATATTTGCTGTGATGTTCATGAACGGTTCAGAATATTCCAATGATTCCTATTTGTGGACCGTTGGAGATAGGATCACTTCACTGGTTTGTACAAGTATTTTTTTTTCATTAATGACTACTATCCCAGATACGTCATGGTCCGGAATTTTTCGGACTACAAGATCAAATCAGATTATAGAACAGGACTTAATAAGTAACGTTCAACAAATTGGGATTCATTTATCCACAGATTTTTATCTTCCTTTTGAACTCATTTCTATAATTCTTTTAGTTTCTTTGATAGGTGCAATTACTATGGCTCGTCAATAATCTAATATAATAAGAACTTCTTTTTTTTTTAATTAAAGAATGAAAATAGATTTAATCTATTTTATTGAAATCTACTGTGAATATCTTCTTTTGTTCTGTAATTCTTCTATTCTAGTCAACTGAATCGGTTTAATTTTTGTTCGTTCATATTGAAATGAATCGAGATAGATGAGGAATTTATCAATGATGTTAGAGCATGTACTTTTTCTAAGTGTTTATTTATTTTCTATCGGTATCTATGGACTGATCACAAGCCGAAGCATGGTTAGAGCACTTATGTGTCTTGAGCTTATACTGAATTCGGTGAATATAAATCTCGTCACATTTTCCGATATATTTGATAGTCGGCAATTAAAAGGAGAAATTTTCTCAATCTTTGTTATAGCCATTGCGGCTGCTGAAGCAGCTATTGGACTAGCTATTGTTTCGTCGATCCATCGTAACAGAAAATCAACTCGTATCAATCAATCAAATTTGCTGAATAATTAGTCATAATTATTCTATTTTTACATATAAATCAAAACATAAGACTTTTAGAATATTCTAAATATTCTAATATAGAATCTAATAGAATTAGAATAGTAAGATAATTTAATTAGAATTAAATAGAATATAATATATTCTTATCTGATATATAATATATCACCTTAAGTATATTTCTATATACTTTCTATATACTATCTTTATATCTTTCTATATGTATATATATATATTATATAGAAATATATAGAAAGATATAAAGATAGTAAATTTAACATGAATTGAATTTGTAAACTCATATTTCATGGTTATTGAAATGGAAATCAAAGTATCTTGGCCCTTTCTCATAAACAGATTAGAAAATCTATTGATTCTTCAATTTTTGATAAATCATTGATTCGTCTGGTGTCTACAATAGAAAATATATGATTTATTTCATTTTCTTATTTTCTTTTACCAGATCGAAAATCTTTTGTGCTCAAAACTGGAATTTATAGACCCAATGTCACATTCAGTAAAGATTTATGATACATGTATAGGATGTACCCAATGTGTTCGAGCTTGCCCCACGGATGTATTGGAAATGATACCTTGGGACGGATGTAAAGCTAAGCAAATTGCTTCTGCGCCAAGAACCGAAGATTGTGTAGGTTGTAAAAGATGCGAATCCGCTTGTCCAACGGATTTTTTGAGTGTCCGTGTTTATTTATGGCATGAAACAACTCGCAGCATGGGTCTTTCTTATTGATATGTGACAAAAAACTCCACTTGAATCATTTGATTCCTCTTTACCGACAAAAGCCCGTACTCGAGAAAAGAAAATAGATTCTATTATTCTTCTCCCGAGCACGGGGTTTTATGGTCTAATTTTATCTTGTCTTTATCACGAGTTATTTTCCTTGGTTAACAATACTTCTTGTTTTGCCCATATTCGCGGGTTCTTCAATTGTCTTTTTCCCTCATAGGGGAAATAAGGCATATAGGTGGTATACTCTATGTATATGTATACTAGAGCTCCTTCTAATGACCTATGTATTTTGTTATCATTTTCAATTGGACGATCCATTAACCCAATTGAAGGAGGATTTTCAATGGATCAATCTTTTTGATTTTCACTGGAGACTGGGAACCGATGGACTTTCCATAGGACCCATTTTACTGACAGGATTTATCACGACTTTAGCTACTTTAGCAGCTTGGCCAGTTACTCGAAATCCGCGATTTTTCTATTTCTTGATGTTAGCAATGTATAGTGGCCAAATAGGATCATTTTCTTCTCGAGACCTTTTACTTTTTTTCATCATGTGGGAATTAGAATTAATTCCTGTTTACTTACTTTTATCCATGTGGGGAGGAAAAAAACGCCTGTACTCGGCTACAAAGTTTATTTTGTGCACTGCCGGAGGTTCCATTTTTCTATTAATAGGAGTTCTAGGTATGGGTTTATATGGTTCCAATGAACCAACATTAGATTTAGAAAAATTAGCTAATCAATCGTATCCTGCAGCATTGGAAATAATACTCTATTTTGGTTTTCTTATTGCTTATGCTGTCAAATCGCCGATGATACCCCTACATACATGGTTACCAGATACCCACGGGGAAGCACATTACAGTACATGTATGCTTTTAGCTGGAATCTTATTAAAGATGGGAGCATATGGATTGATTCGGATCAATATGGAATTATTAGCTCACGCTCATTCTAGATTATCTCCCTGGTTGGTGATAGTAGGAATAATACAAATCATTTATGCAGCTTCAACCTCTCTCAGTCAACGCAATTTAAAAAAACGTATTGCCTATTCTTCCGTATCTCACATGGGTTTCATAATTATAGGAATTGGTTCTATAACTGGCATGGGACTTAATGGAGCCATTTTACAAATAATCTCTCATGGATTGATTGGTGCTGCACTTTTTTTCTTAGCAGGAACAAGTTGTGATAGAATACGTTTTGTTTATCTCGAAGAGATGGGGGGGATATCTATCCCAATGCCAAAAATATTTACCATGTTTAGTAGTTTCTCGATGGCTTCTCTTGCATTGCCAGGAATGAGTGGTTTTGTTGCAGAATTCTTAGTCTTTTTTGGAATAATTACCAGCCCAAAATATCTTTTCATGCCAAAAATGTTAATTACTTTTGTAATGGCAATTGGAATGATAATAACTCCTATTTTTTTATTATCTATGTTACGTCAGATTTTCTATGGATACAAGCTATTCAATATTCCAAACTCGAATTTTTTTGATTCTGGACCACGAGAACTTTTTGTTTCGATATGTATCTTTTTACCTGTAATAGGAATTGGTATTTATCCTGATTTCGTTCTCCCGTTATCGGTTGACAAGGTACAAGTTCTAGTATCTAATTATTTTTATAGATACTAATTCTTTTTTTAGATTCAATAATAAATAAAATAAAATTCATTAATTGGAAAGAAAGTCTTAGAATTCTTTGACTTTCATATTTTCACGATTCTTCGTTGTACAATGAAAAAAAAGGGAAAGGTTAATTAGAATTGTAATGAAATACATCTAAAGTTTTTGAGAACCTTTTGAATAATTCCTATATTTAAACGGTTCTCAAAAACTCGTACAAAATTTCATTGTGTATCAGACGATTTTTTTATGTATTCTTCATGTAGTTTATTTTATTCAATTAGATATTAATTGGAATGAACCATAACTATGGAACCCGATTCCTAATAGATTGATCCCAAAATAGCATATCCAAATTATAAGAAATCCTATAGAAGCTACAAATGCCGAATTCGTGCCTTGATCTTGCAATTTTGAATTTGTTCTAGTATGTAAATAAATTGCAAATATGGTCCAAGTAATAAATGCCCAAGTTTCCTTAGGGTCCCAATTCCAATAAGAACCCCATGCTTCATTAGCCCATACTGCTCCAGAAAGAATGCCTATGGTTAAAAAGGTAAACCCTAAACTAATGACACGATAACTCCAATAATCTAAACGCTGAATTAATTGATATTTGTAAAAATTTTGAACTGAGAGGAAAAAAGTCTTTTTTAATACACTTCCTTTTTCGTTCAAATATTCCATATTACCAAAGAAAAACGACTTCCTTAAACTTAAAAAATTCTTGAAAAAATCGATTTTTTTTTGAAATGTAATTACTATAAGAGCAATTGATAATAACGATCCGCATAAAAGAGCTGCATAGCTCAATAGCATCATACTGACATGCATCATTAACCACTGAGATTGTAGAGCAGGTACTAATATTACGGGTTGATGCATTTCATTTGAAAGACCTGACGTGGCGAAACCTTGGGTAAAAATGGCACTTGGTGCAGTTATTGCGCTTAAATCATTTTTATGATTCCCAAGATACGGAATCATATGAATAATGGATAAACTCCATGAAAGGAAGATTAATGATTCGTATAAATTACTTAAGGGAAAATGTTCCGAAGAAATCCAACGAATAACTAAAAACCCTGTTATAGAGAAAAAAGTAGCTATCATCCCTTTTTCTGACGAATTACGTAATCCTTCAATTTCGTCAACTAATAAGTTCATCAAATGAATTATAATCACAATTGAGATGATCGAAAAGGAAATATGAGTTAATATATGTTCTAAGGTCGCAAATATCATAAAGAAGAGTCCCTTTTAAATAATTAAAATTGGGGAGAGGATTAAATAAAATCTAAAATAGAATATTTTAAATATCTTAGATTCTATTAGATCTATTGTGTCTATATTATTAATATAAATAATTATTAATGCCGCCACTCGGACTCGAACCGAGATGCTCTAGCACTGCTTCCTAAGAGCAGCGTGTCTACCAATTTCACCATGGCGGCTTACCTTAAATAAGAATAGTAAATTCATGTTGAATTGTCTATATTCAATAGAATTTCGGAAACAATGAATAAAGATGCATTTCTATTCATATGGAAATGTTCAATATCAATAATACTTAATTAGTATCTTCATCTTCGTAAGTTCAGTTTTAATAATCAACTTTTCCGTACTAGAAACCTAGCTCTTGTTTATCCAGAACAGTCAGAACTCAAAAGCTTCGTTCTCAGTCGGGGTATAAAATTCATAATAACGATTTTGAGACCCAACACCTTAGTATAAAGTATAATGAAATACTTAGATTTTTCTTTGTCTATCGTAATTGTGCTTTTCTATTTTGAAAAGCACAATTCATAGGAAAGAAAAAATCATCTCACGAATTCAATATCAATCAATATAAATTTCGATAAATAGAATATAATAGAAATATAGAAAGACTCTAAAAAATAGAAAAAAAATGATAAAAAAAATAAAATACACAATACTGAGTACTTTGAATCAAGTAGAAAGAAAGATTCTTATTTTTTATATTACCTAGCTCTAACTAATAAGGAGAAGTGAAATACAAATACAATACATTAGTAAAATTGAATGGTTTGTCTTCCAATTCAAAAATGGAAATTTGGAAGTTCTTTGAAACATGTCAATTAATATTTTTCCAAGACTTTTTTTTGTCGCACAAAAAAACTTTTTGACTGTCCGGTGGAAATAGATTTAGCTAAAGAAAAAGCTTTTACTGCCTCTAAAGATCCTTTTTTTTTCCAAAGATTTCTACGAATATGTTTTTTTGACATAGAAGTACGTTTTTTTGGAACTGCCATTTAAAAGGTAGGTGACTCCTTTTTATCGTTGTATGTGAAAGACATATATTGTTTAAAATAAATTACTTTTTATTAGTCATTCTCTATATTTATTAGTCATTATCTATACTTAATTCCATAAATTTCAAAAATTCCTCAATAATATCATAACACATAACATACAAATAGAAAAAAAAGAATAAAAGAAAAGAAATAAGAAAAGAAAAATATTCGAAAATAATTCTATTTTCATAGACAAATAGATTTCAATTTTCTATCTTTATTCTGATATTTGCATAATGTCAGAATTACATACGTATTTTCTATTTCTTGTTTTATAAAAGAATATATACAAAAAAAATATACAAAAAAAGTTTACTATTTCATATTATTTAAGATAGATTTATTATATTTATCTATTAAAATATTAGAGTCATATATATACAATATTGCAAATATTCATATTTAATATTAAGAATAGTAAGAGAAAATATTTATCTAATTTATCTAAATAGTAAACTATATAGTATATATACTATATAAAAGATATATAGTATATAAAAAAAAAGATTCTATATAAAGATTATACAATAAAAAAAAGAAAGAAAAATATAAAAATAGAAATAGATAAAGAAATCTGTAACTGAACTTTAATAGAAAATATAAATCTAATAAATCTATCTTAAATCTAAAAATATATCATATATATGTAAATTACATAATTTTACATAATTAGAATATAATGTAAAGGGAAAATCCAATTATTCAAAATCTCATATGATGTCATATTATTTCATTATTTCAAAAATATCTTTCTTTTCTAGAGTTTTCAGTTAATTAATAACTAAGTAATAAACTTGACTAATTATTTGGTCATATTATTTGATATATGACCAACCTATTGCAACTTTTATTTCAAATATTTAATAAAACAAAAAGTCATAATTCCAATATTTGTATTTTTGTATTTGATCTTTTTCATATTTTTTTCTTATTGTTTTGTTCTTTTCGAAAGAGATCAGAATTGGTGAATTGGAAACAATTATAAGAAAAAAGAACAATTTGGTTTCTTATGGAATATACATATAAATATGCATGGATAATACCCCTTTTTCCGCTCCCAGTTACTATGTCAATAGGATTTGGACTTCTACTTATTCCGACAGCAACAAAAGATCTTCGTCGTATGTGGGCTTTCCTAAGTGTTTTACTACTAAGTATAGCTATGTGGTTTTCGGCTAATCTGTCTATTCAGCAAATAAATGGGAGTTTGACCTATCAATATCTATGGTCTTGGACCATCAATAATGATTTTTTATTAGAGTTCGGACACTTGATCGATCCACTTACTTCTATTATGTCAATACTAATTACTACTGTTGGAATCCTGGTTTTTATTTATAGTGACAATTATATGTCTCATGACCAAGGATATTTGAGATTTTTTGCTCATATGAGTTTTTCCAATGCTTCAATGTTGGGATTAGTTACTAGTTCCAATTTGATACAAATTTATATTTTTTGGGAACTAGTGGGAATGTGTTCGTATTTATTGATAGGTTTTTGGTTCACACGACCCGTTGCAGCAAGTGCTTGTCAAAAAGCTTTTGTAACTAATCGTATAGGAGATTTTGGTTTATTATTAGGGATCTTAGGATTTTATTGGATAACTGGTAGTTTCGAATTTCGGGATTTGTTCCAAATAGTGAATACCTTGATCCATAATAATGGGGTCAATTCTTTATTTGCTACTTTATGTGCCTTTTTATTATTTGTCGGTGCAGTTGCTAAATCCGCACAATTTCCCCTTCACGTATGGTTACCTGATGCCATGGAAGGCCCCACTCCTATTTCGGCTCTTATACACGCTGCTACTATGGTAGCAGCAGGGATTTTTCTTGTAGCTCGCCTTCTTCCTCTTTTCATAGTTATACCTTACATAATGAATCTCATTTGTTTAGTAGGTATAATAACAGTATTTTTAGGAGCTACTTTAGCTCTTGCCCAAAGAGACATTAAAAGAAGTTTAGCTTATTCTACAATGTCTCAATTGGGTTATATTATGTTAGCTCTAGGCATAGGTTCTTATCGAACTGCTTTATTTCATTTGATCACCCATGCCTATTCTAAAGCTTTATTGTTTTTGGGATCCGGATCCATTATTCATTCAATGGAACCTATTGTTGGATATTCACCAGAGAAAAGTCAGAATATGGTTCTTATGGGAGGTTTAACAAAATATGTTCCAATTACAAAAATTACTTTTTTTTTAGGTACACTTTCTCTTTGTGGTATTCCGCCTCTTGCTTGTTTTTGGTCCAAAGATGAAATTCTTCACGATAGTTGGTTGTACTCACCAACTATCGCACTAATAGCTTGGTTCACAACAGGATTAACCGCATTTTATATGTTTAGGATGTATTTACTTACCTTTGATGGGTATTTGCGCATTCATTTTCAAGATTATAGTAGTCTTAGTAGTACAAAAAAGAGCTCGTTTTATTCAATATCTCTATGGGGAAAAGGGACACTTAAGAAAGTCAATAGTAATTTATTTTTTTCAAAAATGAATAAGAATAAGGTTTGTTTTTTTTCAAAAAATATATCTAAAATTGACGAGAATGTAAGAAGTAAGATACGAGACTTTAGTACTTACTTTAGAAATAGATATACTTATATGTATCCTCACGAATCGAGCAATACTATGTTATTTCCTCTCCTTATATTAGTACTATTCACTTTGTTCATTGGATCAATAGGAATTTCTTTTAACGGAGGAGTAATAGATTTGGATCTATTATCGAAATGGTTAACTCCATCGATAACCCTTTTTCATCAGAAATTGAATTCTTCTGAGGATTGGTATGTATTTTTTTCAAATGCTTTTTTTTCAGTAAGTATAGCTCTTTTCGGACTATTTATAGCATCTATTTTTTATGGATCTATTTATTCATCTTTCAAAAATTTGGGCTTAATTAATTTCTTTTTCAAAAGAGGTCCTAAAAGAATTATTCTGGACAAAATAAAAAGTATGATATACAATTGGTCATATAATCGTGGTTATATAGATATTTTTTATACTGGGATTTTCACCATGAGTATAAGAGGGTTAGCCGAGCTAACTCAGTTTTTTGATAAATATATAATTGATGGAATTCTAAATGGGATTGGTGTTGCAAGTTTATTTATGGGCGAAGGAATAAAATATATGGGAGGTGGACGAATCTCATCTTATTTATTCTTGTATTTTTATTATGTGTCAATCTTTTTCTTCTTCATTCTTTTCTTTTTCTCTTCTTTCAGTCTTCCCAATTCCCAATTTTCTTGATGGGTCTCCAGATCAGAATCTTCGTAAACTGGGCTATCTTGATAGCGTGCCTCTTTCAAGTGAAATTCATCCTTTGTTTTTTCCTTTCCATTCACTCGGATCTCTTCCGTTTCATCTATTTTGTCCAGATCCTCCTTTTCTTCCGAACAAAGGTTTTCTTCGGTGGATCCCTCTTGTTCCTGTTTAGTCTCCTTCATTTCGTAAGTTGTTTCTACATCGCTTTCTTCCGTTTCTGAGGTTTCTTTCTCTTTCAGTTTCTTAGTGACAATAGGCGACGGCATTCTGCCTAAATAGTAAACACAGGTGATAAATAAGAGAATACTAAAGATTCGAGCCATAGAATTTCTCAATTCTGACACAAGATACTTATTAGATCGAATAGAATGATTTTGCCGTATCCAGAATAATACCAATCCAACCCATTTCATGAATAAAATGTGACCAATTAACCAACCAACAAAACTACTTGTTAAAAATAAAATCTTGTTGTTGCATCGAAACATATAAATGTTGACTAATCTGGCTAACGTGGAACTTGGTAAAATGAAATGGTTGAATAATTGAAAAATTAGATTATTCAGGAATACACATTGAATGCTGAGATTACGCATTGAATTTCTGGTAGTAGATCCA